ACTTACTTATCTTATGTTTAGTATCCAGTGAAATTTTAGATGTTTAGTATCCAGTGAAATTTTAGATGTTAGAATAGAAAAAGATTGATCCATTCTATGACATTTCAATCTCACAAGAGTGACCTAGTGACACCGCTCGAATTTGGCTTGAAAAAAAAAAGAAGGGATAAAGTAAAATAATCTTCTTCACAATATACATACTATGACTAGGAATGCGGTACAAATAATTCCCGATATCGACATCTGGAATAGAAACAAGCAAAAAGCTTTTCATAATTTTTGATCATACATAACATATACAGAACATAATTGAATTCCCAAAACAAGAATTTGATTCTTTTTACGAACTTGATATTGGAAATCCGAGAATCTAGAAATTCATTTCGGACAATTGAACCTTCTCAAACTGTTTCTTCTTAAGAACCAAAAATATTTGTGCCAAAATAACAGATGCCAAGAAGAACAAAAGGCCTTGGACACGGAATGGATCTTGAAGTACTATTTCCGCATCCCCTTGACCAAATCCACCCACATTAGGATTACTCGTTAATGGCTGATCAACTTTGATAGATTCGCCTTCGGAAACAAGAAGTTCTGGCCCTGGGGGGATAATATCAACCACTTGACGTTCATCTGACGCATCCGATATGGTTATTTCGTACCCCCCTTTTTCTTTTCGTATGATTTTACTTACTACACCAGCCGCTGTAGCATTATAAACTGTATTGTTACTCTTGCTCCCATCGGGATAAATCTGACCCCTTCCTCTGTTCCCACCTACATATATGGGATATTTTAAGAAGTGAACATCTTTATTAGTAGCGGGGTCCGGGGAAAGAATAGGAAAGGTGACTTCACTATATTTCTGACCAGAAACAGGACCTATCACAAGAATATTTTTTTTAGTGGGGCGATAGCTCTGAAAAGACAGATTTCCTATCTTTTCTTTCATCTCGGGCGAAATACGATCGGGGGGGGCTAATTCAAATCCCTCAGGTAAAATAAGAACAGTCCCCACATTCAAACCTCCCTTTTTACCATTAGCAAGAACTTGTTTAACTTGCATATCATAAGGAATTCGAACAACCGCTTCAAATACAGTATCAGGAAGTACCGCTTGCGGAACCTCAATATCCACGGGCTTATTAGCTAAATGGCAATTGGCACATACAATACGCCCGGTCGCTTCTCGTGGATTTTCATAACCCTGCTGTGCAAAAATGGGATATGCATTGGAAATGGATGTCCGAGTTATGATATATATCATTAGCGATACGGAAATAGATCGAATAATCTCTTTCTTTATCCAAGAAAAGGTGTTTTTAGTTTGCATGGTCCAATCATTGATCCCGAAAATTTCTACAATAAAATTAGGTAGGTCGCTTGTATAGTTCCCTATCCACAATTCTGCTATTTACTGTACTGAAATCATTTTACTGGAATATAGGAGTAGGAGAAATCCCTGTAGGGTAGAAAGAGTAAGTACGTCTTAAAATTGAAATGCTTTGCTTATGTACCTTATGTTACAAAGTAACAAATATTATAGTTGGATCAGTCATTCATTGAATGATAAATCACTACAAGTGATGGAGATACACGATTTAAATACCGGAAGATCCAATATTTAAAAATTGTATCCAGAATGACGGGAAAAGTAGAAACAAGACCAGATATAATTTGATCGTTGTGAGCAAATCCAAAATCTTTGTAGACATAGCCAATCATTAGTTCCCAACCATGGGGCGAATGGAATCCGATACATAAATCAGTTAATAAAAGAATAGAAAAAGCTTTTATTGTGTCACTTAAGTTATATAGGAATTCTTGAACCCAAGAGTTAAGAATAGCAAGTTCTTCATTACCCAGAATAGAATAACCACTTAAAATAATGAAAGAGGTTATATTTGTCGATAAGTGCAAAATCATATGGATATGATCCTCATTGTGCATCTTGATCAATTGGATCGTTTCTTTGTGGATTCCTATACGAAGTGTTTGTAGATGTGTTTCCGGGTATTCTTTTATCATTTCGTCCAAGAGTAAGAGTTCTTCCAATTCTATGAATTTTTCTAGAATACTCTTTTCTTGAATATCAGTCAAAAAAGTTTCGGATTGCCTAGTATTCCACCAATTAGTAATCCAAAATTCAAGACATTTATTAAATGAGAGAGAGATCCACCAGGGCAAAAATACTCTAGATGTAAGATATAGAAGAGGAAGAAATGCTTTCTTTTTTGCCATTTTTTCATCTTTGAATTGTTAATGAACCCACCTCATTTGTTGAATCTATGTGATCTACTATTTCTATTAACCCTAAGTTCTATTCCAAGGCATCGGACCTATGAATCTATTCCCCGTTTTTTATTTGTGATTTAGTAATGAGTCCTTGAATTTAGAAAGAATACAGAAATAGAATAAGAGCCCGTTTCGAATGAAGAAATAAGAAAAAATATTGTTTCCAGATACCTCAATTGAATTGATCAAATTCGAAGCCCTTTTCGATGAATGCTTGAAAGAACCAACCAATTCAAGCAAGTAATGAATATTATTCGGATTTCAAGCCAAAAGAACTCCCCTTGTCCTTTCTATCAAAAAAGAAAATCTTTCGAAAAAAAAAATGGCCGGCTACCCACAGTTATAGTCCAGGAAAAATGGAGCGAGATTTATGAAGAATATTCTGATCTAACGATCACAAATTCAAAAACTAATGATCAAAAATGAGTGGCAAAACAAGACAGAAAAGTTATCCTTATAAGAGATACAAGCAGTCCTTTGCCTTTGATCATTAAGAAACACAAAAGAAAAGATAAAAAAAAAAAAGAAAGGTCGATTGACAAAAGAAAGGAGAGAGCATTTACAAGATATGATCTATTTGTATCTAACCTATCAATTCATATTGAAAATAAAAAGAGAAATCCTTTATTCCGAAATGTTTTGATATACGAGATGAATCTATTATTTTATTTCGATTTGTTACTTTTACTTGTTTTTTACTGAATTGAGTTGAGTGGATTTCCATACGCATAAATTCGGACAAAAAAAGTTTCGTTTTATGGATGTTCCATATACGTCTACTTTGGATCGAATGAACGTTCTGAAAAAACTTTATTAAGCTATGCTATGCTGAAGAAAGAAAAGAGAATTCTTGAATTTTTTCCCTGCCGATGGGAAAGAATTTCTTCTTCAGTTCAAGTTCATTTCAAAATACTTCAATCGGTACGCGCAAGAAATAGGCCAATTCGGCGGCTTTTTGCTCAATTTCACGCGGAGTCAAATTCTCATCAGTACGCGTCAAGGGAACGGCCCCCTGTCCTTTGATTTCCATATAAAGGACACGACGAGCATAAATACCCTCTTTAACTTCTATTCGGATGGACTGAATATCTTTCCTACGAAATCGTAGGAAGATGCGACGATTTTTTCCAGGAAATCCCCAACGAAAAATACACACTATTCCTTCTTTTCTATCGAATCGATCATAGCCACTACCTACATTCCACGAAATTGTGCACCACAAATAGGAACTAATAAAGAGACCTGCGATACCGTAGAAAGACATCACGATCCCTTGTGGAAAAAAAAGAATTTGTTGAGAGGGAACTAAAGATATCAAATTCTTACCGAGATAACTGGAAGATCCAACTAATACGAATCCTAGTGAACCTAAAAAAAGGATAAAGGCCCAGCAGAAATTACTTATTTTTCGAGACCCCACTATAAGTTCTATCCATATATGTTCTGATCGCCAACTCATACTAGATCCAGTTGCATTTTATTGGAATTGAGAAAATAGTCCAAATGAATTTGACTTTCCTTTTTTTGTTTCCGAAGTAACTCTCATCAACTAGCATCATTCGGATGTAACCCTTTAGGAGTAATTCATCTAATTGGTTAGATCCAATTGGTTAGGTCTAAAATAAGAATATCCCTTTTCTATGATCTCCTATAGATATCCACATATAGATACATTGACTTTACATTTCATACATCCACCTCGATTCCGATCTATTTGAAAATTGCTATAATTTATTTACCCATATATTTACGCATACATAAGATCTATGTTCGGAGGAAACCGCCATATTCTACTACTACTAAATAGATATCTGTGTTATCTATATCTAAGTCTTGAAAAAAAATAGATAAGATTTGCACCTATCGAATCTAAAAAATCTTGTTTTTTTGAACATGAAGAGATAAAGAAGCCATTGCAATTGCCGGAAATACTAGGCCCACTAAAGGCACAAAGAGAGAGGGTAAGTTGTTAAGAGTTGTCATAGAATGGGTACCTCGATTTAATATTTGTACCTGTTATTGTTAGAAAGATATCTTAGAATAATTATAATTCGTATATAATTAGATTGAGTATATCTAAGTGAGTATATATATTAAATAATAAGTGCAAGGAATAGATAATTAAATAAATGAGACTTATTCTTCTTTATCTTTCTACATGAAATATAGAAATATACGTGTGATAATCTATTCTTGTCTTAAAATTAGAATTGAATTCTCATTTTTATTTTATTTAATAAATAAAGAAATAAAGAGTTTCTTACAAATTCCCGAAGGATTCGTTAGAATTCAATCCAACAACAGGATTCTTAGTAAAAATAGAGATTCTCGGAAGATAGAGTAGAAAGAAAAGATACTCTATATCTATATTTTCTATATTTGAATCATATATACTATACATACGAAGCAAGAAGGAAAGATGACCTTAGTTTTATTTTATTTGCCTTGCCCAATTTGAATTTCGAAGAAGGAACCATTTTTTTTATCTTGTTGATAGAGATATAGGTTTCCTAATTAATAATCAGTAATATCGGTATAAAAAAAAGAATTATCCGCACGATTCTTTCTACAATTTACAATTAAATATTATGATTATGTCACCAAAGAAAAAAGAAATTCTTCCTTAGAATTTTTACTTTGATTCCGATAAACTATCTAATTGTTCGCTACAAATACAAAAATGTAACTAAATTAAATAAAAATAA